ATTTGTTTATTCTTTTTTTATTTAATTGAGTTGTGTATATTTCGATACATATAAAAGATCCCCAAAAGAGTTTTTTTATACTTGTTCCATATATGTCTGCTTTGACTCGAATGAATGTTCTGAAGAAACCTCAATTAAGTTATGTTCTAGAAAAAGAATTCTTGCGTTTTTGCCCTCCTGCTGAGAAAGCATTCATTTATCAGCTCATTTCTTAAAATACTTCAATTGGTACACGCAAGAAATAGGCCAATTCAGCAGCTTTTTGTTCCATTTCCCGTGGAGTAAAATTCTCATCAGTACGAGTCAATGGAACGGCTCCCTGGCCTCTGATATCCATATAAAGGACACGCCGAGCATAAATACCCTCTTTAACTTCTATTCTGATGGATTGAATATCTTTTATAAGAAATCGGAGGAAGACCCGACGATTTTTTCCAGGAAATCCCCAACGAAAGATACACACTATTCCGTCTTTTATATCAAATCGATCATAACCACTACCTACATTCCACGAAATTGTGCACCACAAATAGGAGCTAATAAAAAGACCCGCGATCCCATAGAAAGACATCACAATTCCTTGTGGAAAAAAAACGATTTCCTGAGACGGAAATAAAGATATCAAATTTCTACCAAGATAACTCGAGGTTCCAACCAACAAGAATCCTAATGAACCTAAAAAAAGGATAATAGCCCAGCAGAAATTACTTGTTTTTCGAGCCCCCTTTATAGGTTCTATCCATATATGTTCTGATCGACAACTCATACTTGATCCCGTTGCTTTTTTTGGAATTGAGAGAATACCCCAAATGAATTTGACTTTAGTCCGTTTGTTTCCGAAGTAACTCGCATCAACTAGCACTAGTTTGATGTGAACCTTTAGGAGTAATTCATTAAATTGGTTAGATCTAAACTAATAACATACCCTTCGTATGATCTCACTAAAGATAGCCACATACATATAGATAGGCCAACGTTACAGTTCAGCCATCCGCCGATTCGGGTCTATTTGAAAATAGCTAGAACATAGCATTTTCTGGAGACAGAAGAATTTTTCGGCGGAAGCCGCTTATACCATATTTTGCTAAATGGATATCTGTGTTATGATACAAACGTCAATTTGAAAAAAAAAGATGAGATTTTGTGCCATCGGCTCTAAACAATCTTGTTTTTTTGAACATGAAGAAATAAAGAAGCCATTGCGATTGCCGGAAATACTAGGCCTACTAAAGGGACCAAAACAGAGGGAAAGTTAAGAGTTGTCATAGAATGGGTACCTCGATTTACTATTTGTACCTGTTATTATTATTTAGATTTTATATTTATTATTTATAATATAAAGATATCTTATTATATATAAGGATATCTTACTTATTATAATTTGATAATGATAAATTGGAATTATTATTACTTAATATCTATAGATATAAGTATCTATCTAAGTGAGTATATAATGTAGTTTTTTATCTTGTCTTCGAATTTCATTTATTAAGCAAAAAGTTTCTTAAAAATGAATTAGATTCTACTTATTTAGATTCTATTTATATTGAAGGGTTTGTTAGAATCCCATCCAGCAGGGATTCTTAGTCAAAATGGATTATCGTAAGATATAGAAAGATAAAAAATTCTATACTATATTTTCTAGATTTTAATTATATATGACGAGAAGAAGATATTTTTTTATTTGCCTAATTATAAGAATTTCATCTTTTATCTTGTTAATAGAGGCTTATTGATCAATAATCAAGAATATAGAAAAGGGGGCGGATTTTCGATTTTCTGTGACTTTTGATTCTTTATACAATTAGATCTTATGTCAACAAAGAAAACCCCATTCGTCTAATTTTGACTTGGATTCCGATAAACTAATTACTTGTTTGCTCAAAATAATTGAACTTAATGTTTTAATTTTGATTCAAAGGAAAGAAAGTGTGGAGTTGAAATAACTCACTCAGAACGCTTTTTAAAGGATTACGTGGTACGATTAGATCGAATAAGCCCTTCTGGAATAAATGCTCAGCCGCTTGTGAACCGTCGGGTACTGTTTTATTCAATGTTTGTTCAATTACTCTTTTACCCGCAAAGGCAATGTAGGCATTGGGTTCAGCAATAATGATATCCCCCAACATACCAAAACTAGCTGTCACCCCACCGGTAGTAGGAGATGTAAGGATTGGTACATAGAATAACTTTTTATTTGATTGATAATCATATAAAGCAGAAGAGATTTTAGCCATTTGCATCAAGCTCAAACTTCCTTCTTGCATGCGTGCCCCTCCGGAAGCACACACTATAATAAGAGGTAGAAATTCTTTAGTAGCGTATTCAATCAAACGGGTAATTTTCTCCCCGACTACGGATCCCATACTACCCCCCATAAACTGAAAATCCATAACCGCAATTGCTACGTTAATACCGTCTAGTTGCCCTATGCCTGTTTGAACAGCCTCGGTTAATCCTGTCTTTCTTTGATAAGAATCGATACGATTTTTATAAGGCT